TAGTTTAGCTCCGTACAAACGTGCACTTCCGGCTGCCTTACCCTCTTCCACACATTAATTCGGGGTCGGGGCCTGCCCTTTTGCTAGCTTTTTCATTATTAGAATACTCTACTATATCATCCTTTCCCCCCGAGAGTAAGATTACACAATATGGCCCGGAACTCATTCATTTTCTTACCTTTTCTTGTGCGTTCGGGGCCCTTTCTACTATTCTGTCTTCTTTCTTTAGACTTTTATTATCACTTCAGGTACTGGCACGGACTGCTACCATTTAGGGCGAATACCTTAAGGTCGCTCCTAGCTTATCGTTGGTAGGAGAAGGCTTTCTCGTTTGGTTTCGAGAGCCTCCCTCTCCCCGTCCCTTACTCGTCCTTTGAGATGAAGCACGGGCACGCTTCTTCATTCATCCATACTATATCATCTTAGGCCCGACTACAACTGGAAGCTTACTTTTATTTCGCTCGTTCTTTTCACGGTGTTGCTGAGACATGTGCCTAAGCCTATATTCCCACCCTTTTTTCCCCATTACTGATGGGATGACGAAATCGACCTCGATAGACTTAAAGAAAGACTTCTCAGACCTTCAGCGTCCCCTTTTCCGCAAATAAAGCATTCCATATTGATAGAAAGCTACCTGGTTGTGAATTACTTTTTTTTTTCAATCTTTTCGATCTTGGTGTCTGTTGGAGGCAGATACGTGAATGAAGTGAGATCTTTGCTCTCCTCTCTTTTTCGTTTTCTATTTCTTTTTGGGTGCGGACCCCCACAAAGGGGGAGGGAGTCGACTGAACATCTCAGCCATTTAACGATCTCATACAGATCAATCACGTGGTGAAAGTGAGAGGCATCATTGAGATTCCAAACTTTATGACCAGGCCTCGGGTGACGACTCTAAGATTTTCTCGCTTGTTTGAGACCATAGTTGAAGAATCTCCGATTCATAACTAGAGCATGCAGCCGATAGCTCCTTCCTTTTCCTCTGCATCGGCCTTTGCCTTTGCAAGGGGGTTCCCCTCTTCATCTAGATATCGATCTTGAATTGGAAACTAATTCCTGATATCGATTAACTGGATACACCTATTCTTTCTATTTTATTTAGCCATTAAGATAAACTTTCTCAATTCCCGGAAATCCATCTCTTTATGTCGATCGGAGATCTATCAGTATGCCACGGGAAAACTTACTTATCATCAATAGAAGGACTTTCTACCTTCTGCCCGAGGAAGGCGATCTTGTCAAGCGCACTGGACTTTTCTCCTAACAAATGCAGCATCCAAGGATGACTATCTACTGACAATGGCACTACTTTTTGAAAACAACCGTACGGGATAACCTTCTGATAGACCCCTATAGTATTGGGCATCGTAAGCATTAACGATAGATAAAGGTCATTTTCATTCCTTTACCTTATTTTTAAATAACTCAGATAAATGGATAGTTAGTACTTTTTTTAATAATAAGTCAACTTCTCACGATTCTCTTTCAGCACGCCTATCAATAATAGAGAGGCGGGCAGAGAGCCAGCGTTGCCATATTTACCGAGTAGAATGAATGTATATGGATATGGATTGGACGGCAGATCAGGGCAAGTTAAAGAGAAGAGCATGTGAAAGCAGAACTAGTACAAAGACCCATAAGAGGGCTTGAAAACGCGAGATAGGTTCAAAAATTGGCAATTGAATTGAGAAGGTTTTCCGCGGTTGACCGGGAAGGGCTAGCAGAAGAGGGAAGGGTTGGGGGGCAGATTCCACCGATGAAAGAAGCCAGGCCACATTTCACTCTATAGGAATGGACAGAAGAGGCTACGAGATTCGCACACAGGGCCAATCATCGATACTTTTACAAAAAAAAAGACTAAACAAGGAATTGACTGAATAGGACACGAGCGGGTACTTTCAAGCCTATGTGACCAATGCGCTTATGCTGCACTCAATTTCAAAGAAGCAAGGGGAAGAGTTTCATACTGAAATCGATTCACTAAATTAGCTTAACTCTTTAACTACTTGAACTAGAGGAGCGGTACGAGCAATAGGCTTACTACAAAAGAAAGGCTATTTGAGATCCATTTTCAAGGCTCAAGTACTCTGACCCATAAGACCGATTAAGGAAGGGGAACTAATTACAGATATCGATTAACTGCTTGCCAACCTATCCCTAGACCGACCGATTCAACGGGGGAACAGGAAGGAATACCAATACTAATTGCGACAGGAGAGACCGATAGAGGTTGGACAGATTCCTGCAGAAAGAGGAGATAATAAGGGATTCGCTGCTCTAGATACTTTGCTATAGTGGAATTAATTAACTCCTAGTAAATTAAAAAGAAGCATTTTATCGCACGTTTAGTGCCCCTATTCGAGTCGAGAGCTTTCAAAAGCTTTTCACTATCGAAAAGAGGTTTAGTTTACCCAGTTCTGAATACAGGAAAGACCGATTACGACTGTTGCTTCAGTGGATACCCTTTACGACAAAGGATGGGAAAGAAGCAAAGGACAGACCTTGAAAGACAGATGACCGGAGACCGGGAGGGGCAGGGCAACTCTTTCTAAAGGAGGGAATCCGTATTCGTGGACGTATTGCCAATGCTTGAACAAGACAGCTTAGACCTATTAGAGCGATACCAGATGACAAAAAGACAGAAATCGATCTATTTAAAGACAGAAAGGGTAGGCAAAAGAGGAAGGAGATTCAAGTGAGGGCTTGAACTGAACTTTCGCAACGACATTACATAACATAAAATTATTAGGACTTGTGAATGCCAGCTCTAAAGCTGCTTACGGAGAAAGATGACGATTTGGCTCGGGAACAAAGCTTATGCCCTATACCAGCCTCTTTATACCATACCCCGCAATGCCATATGAAGCTATTTCATGATCCCTTAGCTTAGCTACTTTATGATCCCTTGATGGAACGAATAACATTTCTGCTAACTCGCGAATCTTACACGGGCCTCCTGTTTTCGTGAATTGGAGTTTGCACGCCCGACTTTTGCCTTTAGCTCTTCTAGAGATGGTAGTGGACGTAGTTCAGCCCTTGAAGGAAGCTCCAGTCTGCCTATAAGTCTTCCTCTTGGAGTGAGTCAACATCCATCTGCTGGGTCTACTAGTTCCCCACCTGGAGCTGCTCTTTCTTTTAGAGAGGACAGAAAGACTGGAAACCAAGATTTCTCTTCGGGGGAAGTTACGATGGGGCTATAGCTCAAGAAAAGGAAGCGAGCTAACTCGACTGGGAAAGGAAAGAAGAGGCAGTTTACTCACGATACCAGCGGAATAGGAGCACAGAAGGTCTTTCTTCCCAGGGTGGAACCATTCTCAAGAGATAGAACCGAAGCATAAGAGGAGAAGTAGGACTTTCTCAAAGCAGACCTACGTGTGTAGCATGGTCGTCAGCTCATCCCTAACTATAGATAGAGCAGTCGCCAAATCCAATCCTAATCATATGAGTGTCTTTTTCTCATGTGAAGGTCGCCTTAGTCTTTATTTGGATTCCCTGGATAGAATAAGTCCTATCTTCCTTTCAATCAGCTCGCTAATAGAAAGTATATAGATTGTTCGAAGCTTCAGTGGTGGACCACCCAATGTGTATTTCTTGGCTACAGCTCTTCACACAAAGGCTATCGCTGTCTTTACCCACGGACCGAAATTCTTCCTTCTCTACCTAAGCCCACCATCCTAGCTTTCTTTGCTTTGCTCGTGTATGTTGTCAAAGCAAAGTAAAGTGCGCGCTAAAACTTAAGCTATGTGCATTTCTAGCGTTGGTAGTCTTACCGTAGAAAGCAACTTGGTAGGTCAGACAGACTAACCTGTGGGCGGTCCTCTGTACTTTTGTGGTATCGCTAGCCTAGCGCTTAGATCGATCGCGGTACCTTCTTAAAAAATGAATTCCCAACCCCTCTACCTATGAATGTTTTGTAAACCCCATGGTCGATCCCTATCGAAACCAGGTAAACGGGCTTACTCTACTGAAGTCGCAAGCCTTTGGCACTGAAGTAGGGCGAGCAGCCGCAACAAGTAAAGAGAGGCTCGTTCCATGTTAGCAGAAAGAGAACCGCTGCTTTGACTTGACTCTCCCCTGTAACCCTTTGCCCTCCTGCCTGCAGATTGCCACAAAAGACGTGTGAGTACGCCCCTCATGCTTTGCGTTGCCAGCTTTGCTTTGTCCAACCCCTTTGACCTCCTGCACCTATAACATAAATATACCCCACTTAAGGCTTCTTTCGAGGAAGTGAAAGACGGTGGAGGGGCACTAGACTGACTCGCTTTTCCGAAAGGTTTTGTCTTCGCCTCAATCCGCCTCTTTCCCAACAACTCAAATCGCGTATCCCTGCCCTGATTGACTTAAAGCCGGGATCCTTAGACCCAGACCCCCACGACTATAAATAAAGCACTGCTCTTTCCTCACATCTACCTAACCAACAACGACTACCCTTAACTAAGTTAAGAAAGGGATGCCTTTCCCCTGTCGAGCCCACCGAAATGAACCTGACGCACTTTGGCCTAATTAGGGAGTGGGGCCCCTCAATAGTAAGTAGGTTGCTGCTACATTTGCTGCCGTAGGAGGACTAAGGGCTGTGTGAGTAAAGACAGCCGAAAAATAAGATGCGCTACTACTACTAATGCGTCTCAACCTCCCAACTCTGCCTACTACTACAAGAGTAGAATTCTTTGCATTTGAAAAGGAAAGAGCCAAAAGGCCGACCGTTACATGCCTACCACATTTCTTTTTCACCCTTCTCTTTTCTTTGTTGTTTTGAACTCCTCTTTCCAGTTATTTAATAAAGAAATCATAGCCTTTTGAATTAGCCTCCTGTTTGTGCATGCCAGTCCTCTTCTATAGTTTTTCTGGTATTCCCATCTGACTCTTTGTCATTTTATTACATAACCTCTCTCTTGTATTTCTTGTTTGCTATAATGGAATTCCCTCCTACTTCATGTGTACGGACTCCTACTTCTTGTGCTGTGCCTCCACCAACAGCGTATGCACGCATCTTTGTTTATTCA